ATTTTATTTTAATGTAGGACTTGGGTCTATGTCAATTAAAAAAATGAAAAGATATTACAAAGTAATATCCAAGCCCTGGTAGAATTTCTTGTATCTTCAAAAAGAAAACTTTGTAAGTTTCAATACAGTACAAATAATACGAATAATGATATAGAATGATATAGATTGTTAATTATTTAAATTGATTAAATTGAATACATTATTCAATTCAAAGATGCTCATTGATGCTCATTTGCCAAAGATGCTCATTGATGCTCATTTGCATTGGTACACGTATCATATATATCACATACAAGGTTTATGATGTGATAAGAAAAAAATTTCTGCTCAGATTGGTTTGTGAAATAGTAGAGTGAGAATGACTGAGAACTATAAGCAATTTTGAGTCACTAACAAAACGAGAAGATAAAAAATTAGGGAGGCAGCCAGGTCTTTTTGGGGATAGAGGGACTTGAACCCTCACGATTTCTAAAGTCGACGGATTTTCCTCTTACTATAAATTTCTTTGTTGTCGATATTGACATGTAAAATGGGACTCTATCTTTATTCTTATCCGATTAAAAAATTCTAAAAAAAAAAATCCGATTAAAAAATTCTAAAAAAAAAAAATTATCGGACTGTTATGGAGTGAATGTTTTGATCAATGAATATTTCATTCTTTTTTCACTTTTTATTTTGAATCGATTCAAAATAAAATCTTTTTTTTTATCATTATCATATATATATATAGATATAAAAAAATTATAGAATCGGTTGGAGTCGTCATTAATCATTTTTAATCATTTGGCGACAGTATTTCAGTAAGTATACATCAGTAGGTACACATATGTATATAGGTTTATCTTTCATCTTTTCGGAAGTTTCGATGGAAGGATTCCTTTACTAACACAATGTAGCCAACTCCATTTGTTAGAACAGCTTCCATTGAGTCTCTGCACCTATCCTTTATTTATTCTCACTTTCTGAAACCCTTGTTTGTTTTCAGAAAACGGGATTTGGCTCAGGATTGCCCATTTTTAATTCCAGGGTTTCTCTGAATTTGAAAGTTATCACTTGGTAGGTTTCCATACCAAGGCTCAATCCAATTAAGTCCGTAGCGTCTACCAATTTCGCCATATCCCCTTTTTTTGTGATGTAATTAGGATCACACACATCATGATGCCGTTTACCTTTTTTGTTCATTTCCATTTCTATTATATTATGCTAGAACCGTTGAATTCAATTCATTAGATATCGATTCCTGTATTGAAAAGTGTTTTCTCCGATTTGATTTCGTATCTATCTTCTTTCATTTTTATTGGAGACCTTAGTTAGTCCAACCACAAATTCAATATAGATATATACCGCATAACATATATCTATTATAATATATATATTATTATATATATACATGTCCCTATTTCTATCATTTTTAGTGTGCAATTTTGAATACTTGAACGGTCGATTCTTTTTTTTTTCGTCTTAGGTTTCCCCTTTCCGAATGAAACCCTAGGAATGTTTCATTATGGTCTGGATTGCACTTTTCTCTTTGTATCTATCCTTTTCTTAGCTTAGGGCAGATCATAACAAAAAATGACAACGACAAAGGACAATTTAGTATTATAAATTTCAAATTTCAGTAATAGCCATAACTAATCGAATAGATATAATTAATCAATTAATCATTTCATTAATTTTGAACTATTTATTAATGAAATTTTTTCAAATTAATTATAAATATAAAAAAATATATAGAAATCGAAATTTATGTACTAAAAAATTTTATTTAATTTCTATTTATATAGTAAAATAGCAAAAAACAATATTAAAAAATAGTAAAAGGAATATTAAATATTGAATAGGAAAAAAATCCTAATCTCTAATTAAATAAATTAAGATATTTATTATTGATAAACATATATTTGAGAAATAGATCTAAATAAATATATCCAAATATCAAAATGAAATCTTTTTGAAAATAAAATTCGATTTTCCATTTTTATTCGTTTCTATAGTTGAATTTTTCTACATTTATATCTATATCATATTTATTATGAAATAACTAAGAATAAACAGTTAAGATCTCAATAGCAGTAGTTTACTAAATTAGTATACGTGTACAATTTATGTTACGTGAGCCCGCTTAGCTCAGAGGTTAGAGCATCGCATTTGTAATGCGATGGTCATCGGTTCGATTCCGATAGCCGGCTTTCTCCATTTTATTATTATTATTATTTCAAATTATTTTTCTTTATTTATTTATATCTTTATTTATTTATATAATACAATTATATATACAATTAAGGCCCGACTATTGAATTCCTCTAATTATTCTTTGTAATACTTCAGTAAATTTCGCGTCATTTATCATATTTTAGTTTAGTTTTAATTTTGGTTTATGAAATTTCATAAAAAAAGGAGTCTTTATGTCGCGTTACAGAGGACCTCGTTTCAAAAAAATCCGCCGTCTGGGGGCTTTACCGGGGCTAACTAGTAAAAAGCCTAGAGCCGTAAGCGATCT